ATCGGTGTAATATTACCCCTTGGGTTACGGATCTACAATATTGCAATGGTTGTATGTTTAATGCTGGAGCCTGTAATAGGAGAATAGAAAGTCTCAGGGTTGTTAGGGGCCTTGTTACTGGCACTGACATTACAGTAATAAAGTTCTGCGCTAGCGAAATAGAATTTTTGCGTTTTTATGCTTTCGGCCCTGACATGGCACTTGAAAATACGTTACTGCTATGTCTCTAGATCGTATTACTGCAATGCTATAATATTACAATAATGTAATATTATGATTTTATATTTTTATGAAACCATGGCTTCGCAATGGTGAAATGTTGAAAAATTACTGTCAAATGACATCTTATAAAATATCACAAGTTTGTACTGAGCTCTCTAATAAAATAAGTCAGTGAGAAGTTTCAGAGTCTAAAGTAAAAACAAACCGGCCGAGGCTTTCCTGTTTTCCGGGGGGTTATCAGGAACAATAGACATCTCGGTAGTTTGGGGGGGTAGGGGGGGTTTACGCGCGTGAAAACCGGGGCGATAACAAGAATCTTTCAAGTGATAAAGATAAGATTATGCTCTTGATATCCGATATTGCAATTCTTGAGTTATGCCTTATGTAGTTTCAGTTATTTACCGCGAGCGGGGGATATGTTCCACCTTTTTTTCTTTCTGAGCGATCACTGTGAAATGCAAGCTGAAAGGAAAAAAAAAAAAGGAGAACCCCAGGCCCCCGTGGAGAGAACGCCCGGCATGATGGGTAACGAGTATTATGTGTCAAAGCATTAACTTATGCAAGCGTCAATGAAAGTGTGGGGATAAAATCGAGTAATGGCCCTGAAGTAGGAACCAAATGCCAGGAATAATTCACTGATTGCGACCCCCACGAATACTTGTCCCTGACCATCAATAACCGTTGGCATTAAGTTATGGACTTGTAGGTAGGTTCTTACTGCGCGTTATTGTCTTTATTTGACGGGATGTGGATACTTGGTATATCTTTGTTCCAAGAGTGTTGTGTTCGGTCTTAAATCTCTCCATCCCTGAACTAACATTTATTAACTTTTCCATAATTAGCTTTGGGTATACTTTTTACTGGTTACCAGACAAAAATGGTTTACTTACAAGAATGGTGTTAATACATACCATGTGCTCTAGCATAACCTATGTTTAAGATATGGGTATGTTAGCTAATCAGTGTAGTCCCTGCTTATGAGTAAGTATGTACTCATTATATGTATGTGATAAGTCCATAATAAGTATACGAAAACATACTGTAATATTGTGCTGTGGGGCGGAACCCGGGGACATTACCAAGGAATCGTCTAATTTCAGGATCCTAGCTTTGGGAGCTAGGGGTGAGGGTTAAAATCCTTCTTCTTTGAGCAAGAGGGGGGATTTAAACCTCCATCTGCCGGTTTACAAGACCGGTGCTTTGGTGTTAAGCTACTGTTGCAGGCTCAGCCTAGTACTTTGTTCTCTAGTCAGCCCGCTATAGGGGTTAGTACAAGGAAGAGCAGGAAGTACAGGAATGAGGCCGCTTGGCCGATAATAACAAATGGGTGCTCAACTGGTATGCCCCCAATTCATGTTAGGATGGCAACGTCTGCTACGAGGACTCAGAAGAGAAATTGCGTTACGGGGCGAAAAGTAATGCTTCGTTGTTTTGACGTATGGAGGATTGGGACAACTATTAAGACAAGAATGGAGGACAGGAGGGCAAGGACTCCTCCTAGTTTATTAGGAATAGACCGAAGAATGGCGTAGGCAAACAGGAAGTATCACTCTGGCTTAATATGTGGAGGGGTGACCAAAGGGTTAGCTGGCGTGAAGTTGTCGGGATCCCCGAGGAGGTTGGGGGTGAATAAGGCCAGGGATGTAAGGGCAAGGAGAAGGGCGGCGAATCCTAGCAGGTCCTTGTATGAGAAGTAGGGGTGGAAGGAGATTTTGTCTGTATCTGAGTTCAGGCCAAGAGGGTTGTTGGAGCCGGTTTCATGCAGGAATAGTAGGTGAAGGGCAGTAGCTCCAATGATGACGAAGGGTAGAAGGAAGTGGAATGCAAAGAATCGGGTAAGGGTTGCGTTGTCTACGGAAAAGCCTCCCCAAATTCATTGGACTAGGGTGTTGCCCACGTAGGGCACGGCGGAGAGGAGGTTTGTAATGACGGTTGCCCCTCAGAAGGATATCTGCCCTCAAGGAAGGACATAGCCAACGAAGGCTGTCATCATTACCAGTAGCAGAAGAACGACTCCAATATTTCATGTCTCCTTGTAAAGGAATGAGCCATAGTAAAGGCCCCGTGCGACATGCATGTAAATGCAGATAAAGAAGAAGGAGGCTCCGTTGGCGTGCATGTTACGGATTAGTCAGCCGTAGTTGACGTCACGGCAGATATGTGCTACGGAGGAGAAGGCTGTTGCGATGTCCGAAGTATAGTGCATGGCTAGGAAAAGTCCTGTGAGAATTTGTGAAATTAAGCAAAGGCCTAGGAGGGAGCCAAAGTTCCATCAAACGGAAATGTTAGAAGGGGCGGGGAGGTCGACTAGGGCGTCGTTTGCAATTTTTAGGAGGGGGTGAGTTTTTCGAAGGCTGGCCATTAAGAGTTCTTGTAGTTGAATTACAACGGTGGTTTTTCAAGTCATTAGTCCTGGTTAAAATCCTGGCAGGAACTATGGCCTATGTCATGTTTTTATTGCTTATCGGGTTGGTGGTTGGGCTAATTGCAGTGGCTTCTAATCCTTCGCCGTACTTCGCAGCTTTAGGGCTGGTGGTAGTAGCTGGTGTGGGGTGTGGGGTCCTAGCAACTCACGGTGGTTCTTTCTTGTCTCTAGTTTTATTTTTAATTTATCTTGGGGGGATGCTGGTAGTTTTTGCATATTCTGCAGCGTTGGCCGCTGAGCCCTACCCAGAGAGCTGGTTGAGCGGTTCTATCGCTTTGTACATAGGGGTTTATCTAGTAGGGGTGGTATTAGGGGGCTGTATCTTTTGGGAGGGGTGGTATGAGGGTTCTTGGTTGACGGCTGAGGAGCTTGAACACTTTTCCGTATTCCGGGCGGATATGGAGGGGGTGGCACTAATATACGAAGAAGGTGGGGGGTTGTTATGGCTTAGTGCCTGGGTCTTGCTTTTAACGCTCTTTGTGGTGTTGGAGTTAACGCGGGGGCTTGGACGAGGCACTATTCGTGCAGTTTAGACTAGGAGAAGAAGTATTATAAGGGTAAGAGTGAGAAGGAAGAGGCTTAGATAAGTCTTTACCATTCCTCGTTGGGTATTGCTGGTAGCTGTAATTAGCGGGAGGCTGAGAGAGGCTGTTGCTTTTGGGCCTGTTTTTTCCAGCCATGCCTGGTCAATTGTCTGGCTAGCGATAGACTGTCCTAGAAGGAGGTTAAGCTTAGGGACAAGGCGGTGTACGACAGCTGGAAAGAAGCCGAGTATATTTGAGAAATGGTGGAGTTGGAGGTGAGGAGTGGGCTTGAATTGTTTACTTGTGAGGGAGGCTAGTTCAAAGGCCGTGAGTAGTCCGATTGCCGTGACGGTAAGGGCAGCGAGTTTAAGTAGGGGAGGCATCGTTATGACGGGTGTTTTTAGGGGGAGAATGTTCGAGGTAATAAGGAGTCCTGCAACAATACTTCCTCAAGCAAGTCGTTTGATCGGGGAAATGACTGCAGGGTCGTTTTCGTTAATAGGGGATAGTGGGTTGAAGCGTGGGTGGCCCATAGAAACAAAGAAGACGACTCGGAGGCTATATACAGCTGTGAAGGAGGTGGCAAGGAGGGTTAAGGTTAGGGCCCAGGCGTTTAGGTATGAGGTGTTGAGTGCTTCAATGATGGCATCTTTAGAGAAAAAGCCAGCTAGGAAAGGAGTGCCTGTGAGGGCAAGGCTTCCGAGGGTGAGGGAGGAGGATGTGAAAGGGGTAAGGTTATGTATACCTCCTATCTTACGGATGTCTTGCTCGTCGTTAAGGCTGTGGATGATTGCTCCCGAGCAGAGGAATAGTATGGCTTTGAAAAAGGCGTGAGTGCAGATATGGAGGAATGCCAATTGAGGTTGATTTAGTCCGATGCAGACCATTATTAGGCCCAGTTGGCTAGATGTGGAAAAAGCAACGATTTTCTTGATGTCGTTCTGGGTTAGTGCGCAGGTGGCGGTGAATAGGGTGGTTAGGGCGCCTAAGCACAGGCAGGTGGTGAGGGCCACTTGGTTATTTTCCATAAGGGGGCTAGTACGAATTAATAAAAAAATGCCTGCTACAACTATTGTGCTTGAGTGCAAGAGGGCGGAGACGGGGGTTGGGCCTTCTATGGCTGATGGGAGTCACGGGTGAAGCCCAAATTGAGCAGATTTTCCGGTGGCAGCAACAATTAGTCCTAGGAGGGGGAAAGTTAAGTCGTAGTCTTTAGAGGCTGCGAAGAGTTGTTGGAGTTCTCAGGAGTTGAGGTTTGTTGCTATTCAAGCCATAGTAAAAATAAGCCCGACATCCCCGACGCGATTGTAGAGGACTGCTTGAAGGGCGGCAGTGTTGGCGTCAGCCCGTCCATATCATCACCCAATTAGCAGGAAAGACATGATTCCTACTCCTTCTCAGCCGATGAAAAGTTGAAATATGTTGTTTGCGGTAACAAGAGTAATCATAGCAATGAGGAAGATCAAGAGGTATTTAAAGAATCGATTTATGTTGGGGTCTGCGTGTATGTATCAGGATGCGAATTCTAGAATGGACCATGTTACGTAAAGTGCAATCGGGGTGAAGATGATTGAGTAGTGGTCAAACTTAAAGCTGAGGTTCACATCAAATGTTGCGGTATTTATTCAGTTTCAGTTGGTAATAATTATTTCTACGCCTTCGTTTAAAAATAGGGAGAGAGGAAGGAGGCTAATAAAGAAAGCAAGCTTGACTGCGGCTTTGACGTGGGACAAGGCTCAGGTTGAATCATGCGGTTTTGGGTGTAGGGTAGTGAGGACTGGGTAGAGAAGGGTGACGAAAATTAGGAGTAAGCTTGAAGTTATCATTAGGGAAGTGTGGTGCATAGCTTCTACTTGGAGTTGCACCAAGAGTAGTTGGTTCCTAAAACCAGTGGATGACTATTATCCTTTAGAAGCGGAGAATTAATGTGGGTGGACAAGAGGGGTCTAACCTCTGTTTTCAGAATCACAATCTGACGTTTTGGTTACACTATGTCTACCGGGGCCTAGAAGCGGTTGCTTGCGTGCTTTGGAGGTTCGAGTGAGCCCTGGAGTCCAACCAGGGATACGGGGGGCATTGCTGCGAGCCCCGTAGCCGCACGGCCCTCTCAGTAGATAAGAGGGATTAACCTCTGTGTTCGGGACAATAGCCTGCTGTTTGGTAAAACTATTTCTGCGGGGGGTTTCGCTCGGGTTCGTGTGAGTCTTGGAGTCTAACCAGGAATACGGGGGGCATCTCTGCGGGCCTCGTAGCCACACGGCCCACTGCAGATAAGAGGTGCTAACCTCTGTGTTTAGGGCAACGGCGCATTGTTTTGGGAGACTTTATCTGCGGAGAGTTTACCAAGAGGTCTGGTCTTGCTTGAATGAGGAGATTCGAGTGAGCCCTGGAGTCCAACCAGGGATACGGGGGGCATTGCTGCGAGCCCCGTAGCCGCACGGCCCTCTCAGCAGATAAGGGGTATTAGCCCCTGTGTTTAGGACAACAGTCTAGTGTTCGTGGTAGCTATCTCTGCGGGGGGGGGGGGTGTGTGAGTCTTGGAGTCTAACCAGGAATACGGGGGGCATTTCTGCGGGCCTCGTAGCCACACGGCCCACTGTAGGCAAGAGGTGCTATTCTCTGTGGTCAGATTAGTAATCTGATATCCAAGGGATTATGCCTACGGGGAGATTAGGAGGAATATGTGGGTAATTGGAATTCGAGTGAACCCTGGAGTCCAACCAGGGATACGGGGGCTTAGCAGGCCTCGTAGCCGCACGGTCCTCTCAGCAGCTAAGAGGGGTTAACCTCTGTGTTCAGGACAGTGGCCTGGTATTTATAAAACTATATCTGCTAGTTGTTCGAGTGAGCCCTGGAGTCCAACCAGGGATACGGGGGGCATTGCTGCGAGCCCCGTAGCCGCACGGCCCTCTCGGCAGATAAGGGGTATTAGCCCCTGTGTTTAGGACAATAGCCTGCTGTTTGGTAAAACTATTTCTGCGGGGGGTTTCGCTCGGGTTCGTGTGAGTCTTGGAGTCTAACCAGGAATACGGGGGGCATCTCTGCGGGCCTCGTAGCCACACGGCCCACTGCAGATAAGAGGTGCTAACCTCTGTGTTTAGGGCAACGGCGCATTGTTTTGGGAGACTTTATCTGCGGAGAGTTTACCAAGAGGTCTGGTCTTGCTTGAATGAGGAGATTCGAGTGAGCCCTGGAGTCCAACCAGGGATACGGGGGGCATTGCTGCGAGCCCCGTAGCCGCACGGCCCTCTCAGCAGATAAGGGGTATTAGCCCCTGTGTTTAGGACAACAGTCTAGTGTTCGTGGTAGCTATCTCTGCGGGGGGGGGGGGTGTGTGAGTCTTGGAGTCTAACGAGGAATACGGGGGGCATTTCTGCGGGCCTCGTAGCCACACGGCCCACTGTAGATAAGAGGTGTTAACCTCTGTGTTCAGGATAACGGCGCACATCTTAGAAGACTCTATCTACGGGGAGCTTACCAGAAGGTCTGGGTTTACTTGAATGAGGGGGCTCGAGTGAACCCTGGAGTCCAACCAGGGATACGGGGGGCATTGCTGCGAGCCCCGTAGCCGCACGGTCCTCTCGGCAGATAAGAGGGGCTAGTCTCTACTTTCAGAACCCTTGTCTGCTAGTTGTTTTATTTACCTGCAGTTTAGTCAGCCTCAAATGAGGTCTGGCTTAGCGATGAGAATTAGTAGGGGGAGGAGGTGCAGAGTTATGAGAAGATGTTCTCGAGAGTATGAGGGTGGGAGGGCAATAATGTGGGCGGGGAGGGGGCCTCGTTGTGTTATAAGGAACATGTAGAGGGAGTAACCGGCGGTGATTAGTGTTCCAGCTCCCGTAAGAGCAAGGGTTCACCACGATCAGTTGAACAGGCTTGTAATAATTATCAGTTCTGCTATAAGGTTTGGTAGGGGAGGAAGAGCTAGGTTGGCGAGGCTCGCAATAAACCACCAGGCGGCTATTAAGGGGAGGGCTATTTGTAATCCTCGAGCTAAAATCATTGTTCGGCTGTGGGTTCGTTCGTAGTTTGTGTTTGCCAGGCAGAAGAGAGCGGATGAGGTTAATCCGTGTGCGATTATTAAGATGAGGGCTCCTGTAAAGCCTCAGGGGGTTTGGATAAGGATGCCTCCTACGACAAGGCCCATATGGCTTACTGAGGAGTAGGCAATTAAGGATTTTAAGTCGGTTTGGCGTAAGCAGATAGAGCCTGTTATAATAACTCCCCATAGGGCAAGAATAATAAAGGGGTAGGCAAGCTCTTTGGTGAGGGGCTCAAGGACGACAAGGATTCGTATTATCCCGTAACCCCCAAGTTTCAGTAAGACGGCTGCTAGAACTATTGATCCTGCAACTGGAGCCTCTACGTGGGCCTTGGGTAGTCAGAGGTGGACCCCGTACAGAGGCATCTTAACAAGGAAGGCGACTAGGCAGGCTGCTCATCAGAAGCCATTTGTGTATGTGGGGGCAAGAAGGGGCTCTGCGTAGTGTAGGGTAAGTATTGAGAGGGATCCTGTTGTGTTCTGTAGTAAGAGAAGTGCTACTAGAAGGGGAAGGGAGCCCGCAAGAGTGTAGAAAAGGAAGTATGTTCCTGCGTTGAGACGTTCTGCTTGGTTTCCTCATCGGGTGATGAGGAATAGTGTGGGGAGGAGAGTAGCTTCGAATATGATGTAGAATATAATAATTTCTGTTGCACTGAATGCTAGGATTAGAAAAAATTGGAGGGCCACTATGAGTGAGATGTAGAGTCGTTGTCGGTGGGCAGGTTCGGACATTATGTGGTTCTGGCTTGCAAGAATTATAAGTGGAAGAAGCCAGCATGATAGGACAAGAAGGGGGCTGGATAGGGGGTCTGTGCCTATTAGGAAGGAAAGGTTGGTTCAGCCCGTGCTGTCCGGCTTTTTTATTCAGAGTAGGCTTACAGTTGCGATCAGGAGGCTGTTAAGTGTGGTAGACTGCCAAGCCCATTTTGAAGGTGATAGTCAGGCAACTGGGATTAGTATTAAGGTTGGTAGGAGGATTTTTAACATTGTAGAAGATTAAGGTTTTTTAGGCGGTCTGTGCCGTGAGTCCGGGCAGTAGCTACTAGTAAGGCTAGTCCTGCGCTGGCTTCACATGCTGAGAAAGCAAGAAGAAGTATGGGGGCAGCGGAGAAACTTGCTGAGTTTAGTTGGAGGGCTCAGAGGGAGAGGGCAATAAACAAGGAGAGTATTATTCCTTCTAGACAGAGGAGAGCGGAGAGAAGGTGGGTTCGGTGGAATGCAAGGCCTGTTAACCCCAGAAAGAAGGCTGAGGAGAATGCGAATTGGACGGGGGTCATAAGGCAGTTGCGGGGTTGAACCGCAAGTTTTCGAGTCGAAATCGAATGTTTTGCTTAAACTAACTGGCAATTCGGCTCATTCTAGGCCTCCTTGGACTCATTCATAAATTAGTCCTAAGGTGAGAAGAACAAGGATTGCTGAGGCTCAGTAGAATGTAGTTAGAGGAGAAGAGAGTTGGTCGCCTCACGGAAGGGGAAGCAGGAGGGCGATTTCTAGGTCAAAAAGGAGGAAGAGGATTGCAACCAGAAAAAAACGAAGTGAGAAAGGGAGTCGGGCTGAGCCTAGCGGGTCAAAGCCACATTCATATGGGGAGAGCTTCTCGTAGTCAGGGGCCATTAGAGGAAGTCAGAAGGAGACGATCGCAAGAATAAGTGAAAGTGCAGTTGCAATTAAGATGCATGTGGTAATGAGAGTTGTCATATATCCTTCCTTGGATTCTAACCAAGACCTGGTGATTGGAAGTCACTAATACTAACATTAGTACTAGAAAGATTAGGATCCTCATCAGTAAATAGAGATATAAAGGAAGAGTCAGACAACATCTACAAAGTGTCAGTATCAGGCAGCTGCTTCAAAGCCGAAATGGTGCTCAGAGGTGAAGTGATAGTGGATTTGGCGAAGCAGGCAGACTGCTAGGAATGTTGAGCCAATAATAACGTGGAGGCCGTGGAAGCCAGTTGCAACAAAAAATGTTGAGCCGTAGACGCCGTCTGCGATCGTGAAAGGGGCCTCGTAGTACTCCAATCCTTGAAGGAACGTAAAGTAGAACCCAAGAAGAATAGTGAGGCTTAGGGATTGGATGGCTTGTTTTCGCTCCCCTTCTATAATGCTGTGGTGTGCTCAGGTTACTGTAACCCCGGAGGCTAGAAGGACGGCAGTGTTGAGGAGGGGAACTTCGAAGGGGTCTAGGGTAGTTAGGCCTGTGGGGGGTCAGCACCCTCCTAATTCAGGGGTGGGGGCAAGGCTTGAGTGATAGAAGGCTCAGAAAAAGCCTAAGAAGAAGAAGACTTCTGAGGTAATAAATAAAATTATTCCGTAGCGAAGACCTTTTTGAACGGGAGGGGTATGGTGGCCTTGGAATGTACCCTCTCGGACAATGTCTCGTCATCATTGGTACATTGTTAAAAGGAGGAGCACAGTACCTAGGGACATAAGGGTAATTGAGTTGAAGTGGAATCAGATGGCAAGGCCGGATGTTATTAGTAGGGCAGCAACTGCTCCTGTTAGGGGTCATGGGCTTGGGTCAACTATGTGGTATGCGTGTGCTTGATGTGCCATTAGACGTTTTCTTGCAGGTAAAGACTTAAGAGCAGAACAAAGACGTAGGCTTGAATCATTGCTACGGCGACTTCTAGGAGGGTAAGGAGAAGGAGAAGGGTGGCTGTAAGGAGTGAGACGGTGGGTATTATAGGGGCAAGAACGAAGGCGGCAGTAGCGATTAGTTGAATGAGGAGGTGGCCTGCTGTGAGGTTGGCTGTCAGTCGGACGCCAAGGGCAAGGGGACGAATGAAAAGACTGATGGTCTCGATTACGATGAGGACAGGGATTAGGGGGGTGGGGGTGCCTTCTGGTAAGAGGTGTCCGAGTGCAGCAGTCGGCTGGTTACGTAGGCCAATAATAACTGTTGCTATCCAAAGAGGGACTGCAAGTCCTATGTTAAGGGAGAGCTGAGTTGTCGGGGTAAAGGTGTAGGGGAGGAGGCCTAATATGTTGAGGGAGAGCAGGAATACTATGAGGGAAGTTAGGATTAGCGCTCAAGTGTGCCCTCCCGGGTTAAGGGGAAGAAGAAGCTGTTGTGTGAATCGGTTAACGAATCAGGTTTGGAGGGTTAGGGTGCGATTGGTGAGCCATTGTGAAGAGGGTTTCTGAAACAAAAGGGAGGGAAGAATCAGAGCAATGCCCATTAGCGGAACCCCTAGGAAAACGGGGGTTATGAACTGGTCAAAGAAACTTAGTGCCATGGTCAGTTTCAGGGTTCTGTTTTAGGCTTCTCAGCGCTTTGAGAAGTCGGTTCATTTGGAAAGGTGTGGGCAGAGACTTTTGGGGGGATGATCGTAAGAAAAATCAGTCATGTAAAGACAAGAATAGCAAATCAGGGTGCGGGGTTCAGTTGGGGCATATCACTAGGGGTGGTAGGGAGTCACCAATCTTTAGCTTAAAAGGCTAACGCTTAGGCCCGGATTTAGCTTCCTAGCGAAGCGTCTTGAAGTATAAAGGAGGATCAGCTTTCGAAATGTTGCAGAGGCACAGCTTCTACTGTGATGGGTATAAAGCTGTGATTAGCACCACAGATCTCCGAGCATTGTCCGTAGAACACTCCGGGTCGGGAGGCGATGAAAGCTGTTTGGTTTAGTCGGCCTGGGACCGCATCTATTTTAACACCAAGGGCTGGGACGGCCCAGGAATGGAGTACGTCTTCAGCTGTGACCAGAACTCGAACGGGTGTTTCGCAGGGAACAACTATTCGGTGGTCGGTTTCTAATAGGCGGAATTGGCCGGGGGTCAGATCTTGGGTGGGGACCATATATGAGTCAAAGCCCAGCTGCTGGTAGTCAGTGTATTCGTAGCTTCAGTATCATTGGTGGCCCACTGCTTTTACAGTGAGATGGGGGTCGTTGATTTCATCCATCAGGTAGAGGATTCGAAGGGAGGGAAGGGCAATAAGGATAAGGATGACTGCTGGGAGAATAGTTCAAATGACTTCAATTTCTTGAGAGTCTAGAATATAGCTGTTTGTTAGTTTGGTGGATACCATGGCCACTATAATATAAAGCACGAGGGTGCTGATAAGGAAAACGATTATTAGGGCATGGTCGTGAAAATGTAGAAGTTCTTCTATCACTGGCGAAGCTGCATCTTGAAAGCCTAATTGTGATGGATGTGCCATTATTTCTAAGACGCGCGGGGCTCTAACCCACAATTCGGCCTTGACAAGGCAGTGTAGTTTCTTTTATACTAGCGTCTTATTAAGAAAGTGACAGAGCGGTTATGTGGCTGGCTTGAAACCAGTTAATGGGGGTTCGACTCCTCCCTTTCTCGTTAGGCTTGTTGAACTTGAACAAATGCAGGCTCTTCGAAGGTGTGGTATGGTGGGGGGCAGCCGTGGAGCCACTCAACGTTAGTAATAGTTAAGTCTACAGACATTACTTCACGTTTTGCGGCAAATGCCTCTCAAATAATAAACAGGAAGATAATCACTGCAACAAGTGAGATTAGAGAGCCGATAGATGAGACTGTATTTCACAGAGTGTAGGCGTCGGGGTAGTCCGAATATCGTCGGGGTATTCCTGCTAACCCTAAGAAGTGCTGTGGGAAGAAGGTGAGGTTAACACCAACGAACATAACTCCAAAGTGGATTTTTGTTCAAGTTGAGTGCAGGGTGTAGCCTGTAAAAAGAGGGAATCAGTGTACAAAGCCTGCTACGATGGCGAAAACCGCTCCTATTGAGAGTACGTAGTGGAAGTGCGCTACGACATAATAGGTGTCATGGAGGACGATATCTAGAGATGAGTTTGCTAGTACGATGCCGGTTAGGCCTCCTACTGTAAACAAGAAAATGAAGCCAAGGGCTCAAAGAAGGGGGGTCTCTCATTTAATTGATCCACCGTGGAGAGTAGCTAATCAGCTAAAGACTTTTACTCCTGTAGGGATGGCAATAATCATTGTGGCGGAGGTAAAGTATGCACGTGTGTCGACATCTATTCCCACCGTAAACATGTGGTGGGCCCAAACGATGAACCCAAGCAGACCAATGGCTATTATAGCTCATACCATGCCTATATAACCAAAAGGTTCTTTTTTGCCTGCATAGTAGGCTACAATGTGTGAAATTATACCAAACCCTGGGAGAATTAGGATATAAACTTCAGGGTGACCAAAGAATCAGAATAGATGCTGGTAGAGGATTGGGTCTCCACCCCCAGCTGGGTCGAAAAAGGTTGTGTTTAAGTTACGGTCTGTTAGGAGCATGGTAATGCCAGCGGCTAAGACAGGGAGAGAAAGGAGCAGAAGAACTGCGGTAATTAGTACTGCTCACACGAAGAGGGGTGTTTGGTACTGAGTAATGGCGGGGGGTTTTATATTAATGATAGTGGTGATGAAGTTGATCGCCCCTAGGATTGAGGAGATACCTGCTAAGTGCAGGGAGAAAATGGTAAGGTCTACAGATGCGCCGGCGTGGGCCAGGTTTCCCGCCAGTGGGGGGTAGACTGTTCACCCGGTACCGGCACCTGCTTCTACTCCGGAAGAGGCAAGTAGGAGAAGGAAAGATGGGGGCAGAAGTCAGAAGCTTATATTGTTCATTCGAGGGAATGCTATATCGGGGGCCCCCACCATTAGTGGAATGAGCCAGTTCCCAAAGCCGCCAATCATGATTGGCATTACTATAAAGAAAATCATAACGAAGGCGTGGGCTGTAACGATCACATTATAGATCTGGTCGTCACCAAGAAGAGCCCCTGGTTGGCTGAGTTCTGCTCGAATAAGCAGGCTTAGGGCTGTGCCCACTATCCCAGCTCAGGCACCAAAAACGAGGTAGAGGGTGCCAATGTCTTTGTGGTTAGTTGAAAAAAATCAGCGGGTGATTGCCACAGGTAGGATGGCTGAGTGTTTAAGCGGTGGATTGTAGCCCCATTGACAGAGGTTTAATCCCTCTTCTTACCAAGCTCCGAGGTGTTTTACATGTTGGATTGCAAATCCAGAGTAGTCGGGTAACTCCCGACCGGGGCTTTCCCCCGCCTGTTTTGTGAAAGGTCAGGCGGGGGAAAGGTAGATGGATGCTCGCTGGTTTGAGCGCTTAGCTGTTAACTAAGAGTTTGTAGGATCGAGGCCTGCCTGTCTAGTGAAGGCTTTAGCTTAATTAAAGTATCTGTTTTGCACGCAGAAGATGTGGGGTAGTGTCCTGCAAGTCTTATCAGGGTCTGGGAGATTCTCACTCCCACTGAGGGCTTTGAAGGCTCTTGGTCTAAATATTATCCTAAGACCCTAGAAAATGAGGAGGACCATGATAGTGGGGGCGAGGGGTAAAAGAAGGGTGGTGGCTGAGGTGGAGAGGGCGAGGGGGAGGGAGTGTTGAGTGTGTGAAAGTCGCCACGGGGTGGTGCCTGCTAGGCTGTTTGGGGACATGGTTAAGGTTATTGCGTAAGAAATGCGGAGGTAAAAGAAAAGGCTTAGGAGGGCAGTTAGTGCGGCGATGGTAGCGGCTGGAGCTAGGTCTTGCTTGGTTAGTTCTTGGAGAATAAGCCATTTGGGCATGAAGCCTGTGAGTGGAGGGAGGCCTCCAAGGGAGAGGAGGATGAGGGGGGTGATGGCTGTTAGAGCGGGGGTTTTGGTTCACGAGATGGCAAGAGAGTTAATAGCAGTGGCTTTGTTGAGTTTAAAGTTTAGAAATGTGGCGGAGGTTATCGTGAGGTATGTAATTAAGGTCAAGAGGGTTAGGGAAGGGGAGAATTGTAAGACAAGGATTATCCAGCCGAGATGCGCTGTGGATGAGTATGCTAAGATCTTTCGGAGCTGTGTTTGGTTAAGGCCCCCTCACCCTCCAACTAGAGTGGATGTTAGGCCGAGTAAGATAAGGGCGGTTGGATTTGAAGGTTGAACTTGTAGGAGGAGGGCAAAGGGGGCTAGTTTTTGTCATGTGGACAATACAAGTCCGGCGGTAAGGTCCAGCCCTTGAAGAACTTCTGGGAGTCAAGCGTGCATGGGGGCTAGGCCGATTTTGAGGGCTAGGGCTGCAGTAATTATGGCAACAGGCAGGGGGTGGGCTATTTGTTGAATTTCTCACTGTCCAGTTAGTCAGGCGTTTGTAGTGCTTGCAAACAGAAGCATGGCAGCAGCAGTCGCTTGGGCAAGGAAATATTTTATGGTGGCTTCAACTGCTCGAGGGTGGTGGTGGCGGGCTATAAGCGGGAGAATGGCTAATGTATTGATTTCAAGGCCTATTCATGCTAGGAGCCAGTGGGAGCTGGCGAAGGTAATTGTGGTTCCTAGCCCTAGCGCGAGGAGCAAGATAGACAAGACGTAGGGGTTCATTAGCGAGAGAAGGACTTTAACCTACATTTTCGGGGTATGGGCCCGAGAGCTTGTTTAGCTGATCTGACTAGAAAGTGGTGTAGTGGAAGCACTGAGAGTTTTGATCTCTCCAGGCAGGGTTCGAGCCCCTTCTTTCTAACAGGAGATGGAGGGGCTTTAACCCTCATGATTCACTCTATCAAAGTGGTCCTTTAATTCAGGCACAGCTCCTTGCTTAAAGTTGTGGTGGGAGGCCCGCAAAGGAGACTGGAAGAGCGACATGTCAGATGACGAGGGCTAGGGTAAGTGGGAGAAAGTTTTTCCAGATCAGATGCATGAGTTGGTCGTAGCGGAATCGAGGGTAAGATGCTCGTACTCAAAGGAAGACTAGGGAAAGGAGGGCCGCTTTGGTTATGAGGTTGGCCGCGGTGAGTTCTGGGAGTGTGGGGATGTGGGATGCACCAAGAAAAAGGGCAGCGGAGAGGGTGTTTATGAGGAGGATATTCGCGTATTCGGCAAGGAAAAATAGTGCAAAAGGTCCGCCCGCGTACTCCACATTGAAGCCGGAGACCAGCTCTGACTCTCCTTCTGTGAGATCAAAGGGCGCACGGTTTGTTTCAGCTAGGGTAGAGATATACCATATTGCTGCAAGTGGTCAGGCTGGGATGATTAGTCAGACGCTTTCTTGGGCTACGTTGAATATTTGAAGTGTGAAGCCTCCAGTGAAAATAATGACACTTAGAAGGATTAGTCCGAGGCTAACTTCGTAGGAAATGGTCTGGGCTACAGCTCGCAGGGCTCCAATAAGAGCGTATTTGGAGTTTGAGGCCCATCCTGAGCCTAGGATGGAATAAACTGCTAGGCTTGAGAGGGCAAGAATAAAAAGGATGCCTAAGTTTAGATCTGTAACTGGGTAGGGCATTGGTATTGGGGTTCAGAGGGTAAGGGCCAAGGTAAGAGCTAGTATTGGGGCCAGGAGGAACAAGACAGGGGAAGCGGTGGATGGGCGGACAGGTTCTTTGATGAATAGTTTCACGCCGTCGGCAATGGGCTGGAGAAGCCCGTAGGGGCCTACGATGTTGGGCCCCTTTCGGAGTTGTATATAGCCTAGGACTTTTCGTTCAATAAGGGTGAGGAAGGCTACTGCTAGGAGGACGGGGACAATGTACGCAAGGGGATTAATGATGTGGGTGAGGAGTGCAGAGATCATAGAGTTAATGAGAGGACTTGAACCTCTGTGAGAAGGGCTTAGGCCTTCTGCAACGCCGGACTCTGCCACATTAACGTACCTTTGTCTGAGGTTAAGAGGGAGTATGTACTTTATTGCCTTCTTTAGATGGGTTCTGTAGGTGGAAGGAAGGCGTGCTTTGGGCAGGGGTCTTTTCTTTTCGGTCCTTTCGTACTAGAAAAGGATACGACATAGATAGAAACTGACCTGGATTACTCCGGTCTGAACTCAGATCACGTAGGACTTTAATCGTTGAACAAACGAACCCTTAATAGCGGCTGCACCATTAGGATGTCCTGATCCAACATCGAGGTCGTAAACCCCCTTGTCGATATGGACTCTAAAAGGAAATTGCGCTGTTATCCCTAGGGTAACTTGGTCCGTTGATCGGGTTGGCCGGATCTTAAGGTCAGAATGTCTGTTGCTTAGAGCTGGCGCTCTTGGCTCAGGGAAAGGTGGTCCCGTTCCGCATGGGGGTTAAGTGTTTACCCGTGGTCGCCCCAACCGAAGACAATAGGGCAGGAAAAATTCTGTTCGGGTCATTATTTCGAGGATGTTTACATGATCTGCTTTGGTGTCTAAAGCTCCATAGGGTCTTCTCGTCTTATGTGAGCATCCCCGCTTCTGCACGGGGAGATCAATTTCATTGACCTGAAAGAGGAGACAGTTAAGCCCTCGTCGTGCCATTCATACAGGTCTCCATTTAAAAGACAAGTGATTGCGCTACCTTCGCACGGTCAATATACCGCGGCCGTTAAACTTCAAGTTGTGTCACCGGGCAGGCAATACCTCTTATTCGTTAGCTTTGCAAGAGGCGATGTTTTTGGTAAACAGGCGAGGCTTAAGGTGTTTGCCGAGTTCCTTCTCTTTCTTTTAGTCTTTCCCTTGTTGCAGACCAGTGTGGGGTTAACGGGTAAATATTTGGTGTTCTTCTAGTTGTTTTCTGTGCAGTCTATTTCCCTCTTTGGTTGGGCCCGTTAATGTTCGGAGGGGGGTCCGTTCCGAGGTACACTTATGCAGGGAGAGGGGCGCGTCCTCTTATTACTCATGTCAGCATGGTCACTCCCATGGGGGCATGGGATGGTCTGGTATGGGTAGGGATTAAGAGTAAGTTATCGAGATTTAAGGAGTGGAAGTTATATCTGAGCTTTAACGCACTCTAAGGGGGTGGCTGCTTTTAGGCCCACGGAGACACAAGGGTTCCTTGGTTATTTTGATCTTTATTCTCCTATTAAAGTTGTATCTTTTTTCAAGGGGGCTGTACCCCCCTTGAATAACTCTTTTGGTTTCTCAATTGTCTGAGGAGGTTAAGTACTGATTGAAGGGAAAAACCAAGAGGCTGAACTTGTATCCATTTCTCAGGCAACCAGCTATAACTAGGTTCGATAGGTCTGTCACCGCTACTCGAAGCTCTTCCCACTCTTTTGCCACAGAGACGGGTGCGCCCTGATTTTAGGCTGTCTTGGAGTAGCTCACCTAGTTTCGGGGAGGCAAACTAAAGGACTCTTCGCTTGGGTTGACTGGCTAACTCATGATGCAAAAGGTACAAGGTTATATCTTTGCTTCTCTTGTCTTAACTGGCTTGTTTCATTTCTCTTTCAGCTTTCCCTTGCGGTACTTTATCTATTGCGCCTAGGCTCTTTTCTATCGCCTATACTAAGGGGGAAAAATGTTTTGTTTGTTTTTTCTGTTGGGTGTGTGGGGGTAGTAAAATTGAGTTGTTGAGTTTGGGTGTGTGGGCTAGCTTATGGGTATCAGAACAATCCGATTTGCACGGATATCTTCTCGGTGTAAAGGAGATGCTATACTGGTTTAGCTATGTCCTGATTTATCCAAGTGCACCTTCCGGTACACTTACCATGTTACGACTTGCCTCCCCTTACGTGCTAGTAGGGTATTAGGAATAGAGAAAGTTATATTCGGGGAGAGTGACGGGCGGTGTGTGCGCGCTTCAGGGCCAGATTCAGGGGGACGCTCTATTTCCCTCTTACTACTAAATCCTCCTTCAGGCAAGCGTTTCAGCTTGCCATTCGTGTACCATGTGGGATGGAATGTAGCCCATCTCATCCCTCTCCATACGCTACACCTCGACCTGGCGTTTTGGGGGGTGAGCCAATTTTGCTTACTTTAGGTCCTTTGCAGGGTAAGCTGACGACGGCGGTATATAGGCGGGAAGGAACAAGGAGAGGTGAGGTTGAACGGGGATTATCGGTTATAGGACAGGCTCCTCTAGGGGGGTCTAAAGCACCGCCAAGTCCGTTGGGTTTTAAGCTTTCGCTCGTAGTTCCCGGGCGGATAGTTAATATGTGGTGCTATCAATGTTTACGGCTACGCATAGTGGGGTATCTAATCCCAGTTTGTTTCGTAGCTTCCGTGGCGTCAGGATGATTTAAAGCTACTTTCGCAGTTGGGCTTCAATCTTTCATTTGCGTATAACAGCTCTGAAAGTCTTCGGCTTTAGTTTAATTTAACCCTTAACCACACTTTATGCCGAGGTCTATCAACTCGGGCCTCTCGTATAACCGCGGTGGCTGGCACGAGATTGACCGGCCCTCTTATCCTTAACTAAGTCAAGTTTTCACTCATGGCTTAATGTTTGTCACTGCTGAGTTCCCTTGGGGGTGTGGCTAAGCAAGGTGTCATGGGCTAGCGGGGGCTGTGCCTGATACCAGCTCCTAGCTTCCTTCTAAGGAGGCGGGGGGGGGCATTCTCACGGGGATGCGGATACTTGCATGTGTAAGTTAGGTTAAAATAGATAGAAAAGTCAGGACCAAGCTTTTGTGCTGTCGGAGCTTTCTAGGGCCCGTCTTAACATCTTCAGTGTTATGCTTTAAGTAAGCTACGTCAGC